ACTGTTGAAGTGATTAATTCCTGGAAATTAAGGGGCGTTGAGAACAAAGAAATTGTTGGAGTTTCCAGTTTTATCTAGTACCAGCGTGATATTAAGGATAAAAAAAGCTTTTGCGGGAAGGTTGGCTAAAGATTTCTTGTAAAAACATTAGCCCCACTCAGTTCATAATGAGATGAGAATATTTCAATCTTTTTTGATTCCATGGATTATTATTCTCATTATGCACATAAGGGAGGAGCCGTATGAGATTTTCATCTCATGTCCGGTTCTGAAACGGAGAATTCTTTGAATCGAATGACGACCGTAACGGATGTCAGCTCAATCTGAAGGCAATTATGCGGAAGCTTTACAGAATTATTATGAAGCTATGCGACTCGAAATTGATCCCTACGATCGAAGTTATATACTCTATAACATAGGCCTTATCCACACAAGTAACGGAGAACATACAAAAGCTTTAGAATATTATTTTCGGGCACTCGAGCGAAATCCATTTTTACCACAAGCTTTTAATAATATGGCTGTGATCTGTCATTACGTGCGACTATCTCGACTATAGAAAGAAAAAGGGAAAAGAAAAAAAGGGGGGGGAACAAAGAGCAAATACACTAATAAATACTAGAAAAAAAGGCTTTCTACATATGCATCGTGCAAAAAACGATTTTTATCAGCTGTAGCAAAGAAAGAAACTTCATAAAAGTCGAAATATGAAGAAATCTATATACCTAGATAGTTTATTCTATGGATAAAGGATCTAATTGATAGAGGAAGCACCGTAAAGACCAATTCGCGAGGTTTTGGGCCGATGCCGATCCAATAAAAACTGCTTACTTATGTCATGATATGAGATAAAAGTAAGGAATCCACTTATGTAATAAAGTCGATCCCCTAAGGTATTCAGCAGCGGTGTAGCATCAGATCCCAAAGACAGTAAGTCTTTTCTTTCTTAGGAAGAAAGGTCTTTGTCAAAGATTCTATATCAATTTTTATATGAAACCGAGATAGATACCCTTCAGAAAATTCTAACTATAGTGGAAACGCTTCTATGTTATTCTTCTGACGGTGGGAGAAAAGATAAAATGAAAGCAAAGCTGATTATTAATTTAATCAAAAGTAAAGTTTTAAACTCATGCTCATGGAATTAACCTCTTTTGGTTAACCCGCAAAAAAAGAATAAAGATCAATCTATGAGAAATCGAATTCAATTCGATATACTAAATTCCAAAACCCGGGACACCAAAAGAATTGATTGCCGAGCCGTATGAGGCGGGAAACTCTCAAGTACGGTTCTAAGGAAAGGAGTTGACCCACCTATTCCGACCGGGGAGAACAGGCCGTTCGTCAGGGAGATTCTGAAATTGCGGAGGCTTGGTTGAACCAAGCCGCCGAGTATTGGAAACAAGCTATTGCGCTTACTCCTGGTAATTATATTCAAGCGCAGAATTGGTTGAAGATCACGGGGCGTTTCGAATAAGAAACTCGCTGTTTATTTAGAATTTTATTTCTTTCAAATTTCCGTATCTATTTTTGTTTGATACAATTAAAAATGAATTGTTTGTTAGCCCTATCAGTGAAATAAAAAGTATCGTTTATCTGGTAAGAAACAACCAAAGAATTTTATTATATCCTTTCTAAGACGGTAGAAAATTTATTTTTTCTCCTATTCTACTATTCTACTATTCTATTCAAATTAAAATCATCAAATTAAAATCAATAAAAGAAAAGAGACTCTCGCAGGAATGTCTCTTATCCTAGTAATGACTAATGACCGCTCCCGTGATTTTTAATTTTTTTATATACGCTATTTAAAGTAGCAGCTTCGTTTAGGGACTTCTAATTGAGAGAGGAATACACCAAGGTTGTACAAAAAAATGGTTTTTGACAAATCTTAAGCCTGTAAAGGGCTTTATAAGATTAAAAAAGATTCAAAAGGTCCGTTGAGCGCCTCGTGGATATGTCATAATAGATCCGAACACTTGCCCTGGATCGACTTCCAGACATAATTGCTCTAGTGAATAACTAAATAAATAGATGGGAGATAGAAGTATAGAAATAGAAGAAAAAGAAACTAATTCTAAGCATCTCTCATAGGTTCACTAATTACTTGACTGACTGTTGGCGGGTTTCTTTGTATGTGTTGTCCGGAAATTTGAGGAGGACTCAATGATTATTCGTTCGCCGGAATCAGAAGTAAAAATTTTGGTAGATAGGGATCCCATAAAAACTTCTTTCGAGGAATGGGCCAGACCGGGTCATTTCTCAAGAACCATAGCTAAGGGACCTGATACTACCACTTGGATCTGGAACCTACATGCTGATGCTCACGACTTCGATAGCCATACCAGTGATTTGGAGGAGATCTCTCGAAAAGTATTTAGTGCCCATTTTGGACAACTCTCCATCATTTTTCTTTGGCTGAGTGGCATGTATTTCCACGGTGCTCGTTTTTCCAATTATGAAGCCTGGCTAAGCGATCCTACTCACATTGGACCCAGCGCAC